ATTGAAGGTAATGTCAGAATTTTATATTTCTAGATATAATTCCTTCATCTATTCACTTGATCTTTTTTCTATCCATCTTATATCAATAAGATAGATTAAGGGGCAGTAGTAGAGAAAGTTATACAAAGCTATATACGAGTCATCCCCCCCTCGTTTTTTGTATTTCATTGATTGAATTTGAATTTCGTTTGATTAAGACGAAGTTCCGTAAAAACCTCCGCTTTCTTTGAAATATCATGAACAGTTCCTGTAGGTTGAGCTCCTTTTTCAAGGAAATATAGAATAGCAGGAACATTTGAATAAGTTTGATTCTTTATCGGATCATAAAAACCCACTTTCCGAAGATCTCTTCCTTCTCTTCGGGATCGAGCATCAATTGCAACGATTCGATAGACGGCTCATTGGGATAGATGTAGGTGAACAATACCCCCCCCCCCCTAGAAACGTATAAGAAGTTTTCTCCTCGTACGGCTCGAGAAAAAATGATTCAAAGTTATGTCGATGTATAGAATTCCAATGGCAAATAGATCTATAAAATCATCAAATTCATTAGACTATGATTTAATTTAAGTCCTTTTTTTTGTTCTTCTTTCCCCAAAAATATAAAATCATTCGTACTCATAACTCAAGTTGGATAACTCTCAAATAGCTCAAAGGACAACCCTTAGGCATTTCATTTATTGAGCGGTCTCTAACCCCCTTTTTGTTTGTCTCGTTTAAAATCTATTGTATTCGTCATTCTGATCCTAATCCTAGTTTTTGAGACAATTGAAAACGGCGTTTCCTTGTTCCGGGATCCTTTATTTCTGTTTTAAATCATTGGGTTTAGACATTACTTCGATGATCCTTAATCCTTTCAAAATGGCAGCAACATACCTTTTTTTTGTGATTTATTTTTATCAAAGAATCATACGAACGGTTGATTCCCGCACGATACACTTTTGATTGAAAGTGTTCTACAAATTCAAACAAATTTTCTTTTTGGATTTTAAACTTGCTTGAATTGTATCCTTTCGTCTATATCGAAGATATACTTACAAAGTATTTCCAACTTCTTGATTGGCACTAACCCTAGATCCTTGCCCCCGAGAAATGAATCAATACTTTCTACTCGAGCTCCATCATGTACTATTTACATTACAACCCAACAAAAAAAGAAAAGAGGGGTTCTTCTAGTGGAGCAGAACAAACGATGTCGAGCCAAGAGCACCTTCATTCGTATATAACTATATAATAAAATTTGAATATAAGAAAATGGTGGGTGTAAAAATCCACAACTGATCATGTCCTTCAAGTCGCACGTTGCTTTCTACCACATCGTTTCAAACGAAGTTTTACCATAACATTCCTCTAGTTTGGAGCCGGTATGTAATTGATTCAATTATGGAACCATGAATAGTCATTGTTTTAGTCGGTACATAGTAATCTATACTTGTTTCTTTTTTTTTATGGATGTGTAGATATTTTTCTGAAGATGTCTCATCAAGAATTCAACTTAATCCCGTATTTTATTGTATGAATGCAACATTTTTTATTAGATTTTCTTATATCTATAATCTAGATAGATTATCTATCTATAAAATGATTTATATTTTTATATCTTTTATACCTATAAAATTACATATAAATATAAAATTAGATATTCTAATATCTATAATTTATCTATAATATATCTATAATATATAAATAGTATAATAATAGAATATCTATAATATATAAATAGTATAATAATAATAGAATATCTATAATTATATATATATTATTATAAATATTCTAAAATAATTATAGATATGATAAAATATAATATTATTATATATTTTATAATACATAATATAATAGACATTTATATTTATATATTTATAAAAATTTTTATAAAAATCAAATTTATATAAAAATAAAAGGATACAAATATAAAATAAATGAGTTATTTTTGAATCTGCATCTTCAAGTGACACAATAGGATAGATTCATCAATCTAATACTTCTTCAAGTACGAAAGACTAATCTAATAATAAATCATTACAAATATTTAATTGAAAAAATTGACTACTTCGACATCATTACATCATTATTTGAGTTGAATAAAGTTTTACAAACAATAAAAAAAACCGCATTTGATCCTTATAAATAAGAGAGATAAATCCATGTTTCGTTTTGAACTGAACCAACAATGATTTAAAGCAAATAGATAGATCAAAAACAAATCCAATTTCTCTTCGTTTTTTTTCGTGAAGAAGATTTAGATCCTTATTCTTTCATATGATTGATAAAATAAGAACCTTATTCTTTCATATGATTGATAAAATAAGAACCGAAAGAATAGGAGATTTCTGTATCTTAGACTGAACAATTGTTACTGAAAGTAATTATGGATATTCTATGTGAAATATTTTAATTTAAAAAATTTTAAAGATCATAAATCTTTTTCACGAAAATCGAAACCTCATTGTCGCTGAAATAGAACGATAACAAATACATACATCTAAAAATTTCCTTCCTCATTTTTTAGGTATTTTGTTATATTTTGTTTGACTTGAGGTTCAGTAATCTTTCTGTAATTTTTCCATAAGAATCTTTCCATAAAGTAAAAAGTAAATAGAATGTATGAATTGCCCCGTCTGAATTGTTACATAGATTTACAATAATAGATTTACAATAATTCATTAGAGCCAAAGACGAAATACCTAAAACTGAGGTTCAAAGAAAATGGATTTGTTACATATGTAACTTGATTGTTTGTTAATGAGATTTGTACAGACACCGATATTGAAATTGATACCTTCCACTACTGATCTATTTACTGATCTATTTCACAAATAATATGGGATGATGAATCATAAATAAAAAAAAAGATCCTCTTTTACGGGATGCTAGACTATCTTGTCTAGGTACAAAGCCAAACGAGTCTTTGTTCCTATTTTTATTTTAGTTTCCCCTAACCTAGCCTTAAGAGATTTAATCCCATTAATTGAATTCCATTAGTACCAAGAAAACCCTCTTGTTTATTTTTTAATAAAACAATCCACAGAGAATTAATAATTAGGCTACCTCATTTAAGGGATAGGGAATAATAGATAGGGAATATAGAGGCTTTTCTTTCGGATTTCGATCTAGAATGCATCATTGAGAATGCAAATGGATATGAGACGTAAGGTTTTTCTAAGTAACTAACCTTCAATATGAAGGGGATGGGCATAGAATCAAAGGCCCCTCCGACTTTTAAAGCAATCTTTATTCTGATATAATTGGTATGCTCTGGGACGGAAGGATTCGAACCTCCGAATAGCGGGACCAAAACCCGTTGCCTTACCACTTGGCCACGCCCCATTTAGATTTCTAGTCGACACTAATAAACACTAATATTGTTATTAGTCGTTCGTCAATTCCAGTCCAAATATTTATGGAATAGATTAGATTGTTGCTAGGATTTTGACACGTATAGACATAGAATTAAACTGAATTTATTGATCATTACATATAATTCAATTAAGATATTTATGAAAGTATGATTTCTTCTATTCTCTTTTGAGACTTGAAGTATTCTTGATTGGGTTAGTTAAAAGAAAAAGAAGGATTTTTTGGTCTACCCTACTTTATTCTTTTTTCCCTTATATCAATACCATATCAATAACTCAATCAAAATTCAATTATCTCCAAGAACAAAATGTTTGTTATGCTTAATATCTTTAGTTTGATCTGTATCTGTCTTAATTCTGCCCTTTATTCGAGTAATTTTTTCTTCGCCAAATTGCCCGAAGCCTATGCTTTTTTGAATCCAATCGTAGATGTTATGCCAGTCATACCTCTGTTCTTTTTTCTCTTAGCCTTTGTTTGGCAAGCCGCTGTAAGTTTTCGATGAAATATTTAATACTGCCCTAGAAAAATTCATGATTTCTTCGAGAAAAAAAATTCTAACAATTGATAAGATTAGAAAAATCTTAGATTATGAACCCTCAATTAAAACATTGAAAGTCAAAGTATCGGATAGTCGCAATAAATCTGTATCACCTCATTCTAACCCTTTCCTTTTTCCAGTGAAAGGCACTATTAATTAGGGTCCCCCACAATATCTAATTGTGGGTATGAAAGAAAATTTTGGCAATGAAAGACTCTTAATTACAAATGATTTTTTGAAAATGCTTTTCCATTTCTAGAAACTACTTCTCATGTCTTGGTGTCAAAATAGGAGTCAAAATAGGATATGTGGTATAAAAATGGAAAATCTATTCTCTTTTTCCCAAAAAATGATCTTGGAGATTGTGTAATGCTTACTCTCAAACTCTTCGTTTACACAGTAGTGATATTCTTTGTTTCTCTCTTCATCTTCGGATTCCTATCTAATGATCCGGGACGTAATCCTGGGCGTGAAGAATGAAGAATAAAAAATAAAGGCATTTTCCTTACTTGATTTTCAAATTTTCTTCGGATTTTATCTATTCCACACCTTTAACTATGAAAAAGAAAAAGGGTTCGAGAAATTCGAAAGATAAATAAAATATCAATTCATCAATGGAAACGGAAAGAGAGGGATTCGAACCCTCGGTACGAATAACTCGTACAACGGATTAGCAATCCGCCGCTTTAGTCCACTCAGCCATCTCTCCCATACATAAAGTAAAGATTGAAAAAGTCTTTCTTTATCTTTCTTTATTATTTTTTTATCTCTTTTTATTATATAGATATATACAACTTTTATCAGCAATTCCAATTCCATAAAGTAAGGGCTCGAAAAATATATTTCCAATAGAAATATAGAAAAAAAAAGAATCTTTCTTTGAGTTTGTTCAAAAGGGCCTTTTTATTTTATTCCCACGGCCCGGATAGGTACTGACCTATCCAGGCCCTTTTTTGTTCCAATGAATCATAGATAGAAAAAAATTTATCTGATTTGAAAACAAAAATGCTTGTTATTAAAGCAACAACAATAATAAGAAGAACTATTTCCATTCCTATGATATAGAGTCAAAATAGAATCAAAATGTGAGTTCTTCTTATTATTT